TTTCTGGAGCCCTATACGAAGCTTTTCTAGACGTCTTTCCGGAAATTCCTTTATCATTTCGTCCAAGAGAAATAATTCCTCTAATTCTATGAATTTTTCTAGAATAGCCTTTTCTTGAATATCATTCAAAAAGGTTTCGGATTGACTAGTATTCCACCAATTAGTAACCCAAGATTCCAGACTTTTATTAAATGAGAGAGGGATCCACCAGGGCAAAAATACTACAAATACTATAGATGAAAGATATCTAAGGGGAATGGATGCGTTCTTTTTTGTCATTTTTTCATCTGTGAATTGTTAATGAACCCACCTCATTTGTTGATTCTATGCGTCTAATATTTCTATCAAGCATGAGTTCGATTACAAGGTATCGCGCCTATAAATCGAGTCTTTTTTTTTTTTAGTTGGGATTCGGCGGTTAGTCCTTGAACCGAGTGTAGCAAACCTACAGAAATCGAAGAAGAATCCACCGCGAATTCTCGCTTCAAATTCAAATTTGAATTTGAAGCAAGAAATAATAAAAAAATAGGGTTTCCGGATATCTCAATTGATCAAATATTCGAAGTGATTCCCCCCTTCGATGAATGCCCGAAAGATTCAAATTCAAAAAATGAATATTAGTCGCATTTCGAAATGAAAGAACTTACCTTCTATTAAAAATGAAACTTTCGAATATTTCGCAAAAAAAAAATTAGCGGGCTCCCCAGCCCCCGTCCCCGAGCATAGTCCAAGGAATATTTGAGAGAATTTTCTGAAGAATATTGTGATGATCAAAAATGAGTGAAAAAAAAAAAAGACGGAAAAGTCCTCATTTTACGAGATCCAATTCTTTGGTCAGTAGTAAAGACAAAAGAAAGTATAAAAGAAAAGGGTTTCGTTTTAGATTATGGCTGTTCCGTACACGTTTGCTTTGGTCCAACAGGTCGTTCGGAAGAAACTTCAATCAAGTCCGTTTTGCTATAGAAAAATGGATTCGTGGGGGTTTCCTCCTGCTAAGAAAGCGTTTATTCTTCAGTTCATTTTTCAAAATCCTTCAATTGGTACACGCAAGAAATAGGCCAATTCCGCAGCCTTTTGCTCAATTTCTCGCGGAGTCAAATTCTCATCAGTACGATTCAAGGGAATGGCCCCCAAGCCTCTGCTTTCTATATAAAGGACACGACGAGCATAAATACCCTCTTTAACTTCTATTCTGATGGACTGAATATCTTTCATAAGGAATCGTAGAAAGATGCGGCGATTTTTTCCAGGAAATCCCCAACGAAAAATACACACTATTCCCTCTTTTGTATCAAATCGATCATAACCGCTACCTACATTCCATATAATTGTGCACCACAAATAGGAACTAATAAAGAGACCCGCGATCCCGTAGAAAGACATCACGATCCCTTGTGGAAAAAAATTTATTTGCTGCGACGGCAATAAAGATAGCAAATTCCTATCAAGATAACTAGAAATTCCAACCACTAAGAATCCTAATGAGCCTAAAAAAAGGATAAAGGCCCAGAAGAAATTGCCTGGTTTGCGAGAGCCCGCTATAAATTCTACCCATATATATTCTGATCGCCAACTCATACATACTAGCTCCAGTTGCATTTTATTGGAATTGGGGAAATAACCAAAACAAAATCCATTTTAGTTTACTTTTTGTATTTCCGAAGTAACTCTCATCAACTAGTACTATTTGGACGTGAGCTCTTAGCAATAATTCATCGAATTGGTGAGGTAGAATAAAATAAGAGTATCCCCTTCATATAAGTCCCTGTAGATTGGTACCATTGACTTTCATTGCAGACATGAGTTCGGATCACAGCCTCTTGTTCAAAATAGATAGAATTTATGTACCTATATATCATGTTTACACATGCATAAGAGCTCTTCGTTTATGTTCGGGGAAAGCCGCCTCTTAGTCTTATACACTATTCTACTAAATGGATATCCGTCATCGCTAAGTCTTGAAAAAAACTAGACGAGATTTGACCTTGATCCGATCGGATTTACAAAATCTTATTTTTTTCAAGATAAAGAAATAACGAAGCCATTGCCATTGCCGGAAATACTAGGCCCACTAAAGGCACAAAAATAGAGGGAAAGCTGTTGAGAATTGTCATAGAAAGGGTACCTCGATTTAATATTTGTACCTGTTATTGGTATAAGGATATCCTATAATAATTAGAATTCATATTCTAATTATTATCATATTCTAATTCGTATATAAATGTATATTAAGTATACTTATATAATTGTATATAAGTATACTAAGTATACTAAATGAGTATATATACTAAGCGCAAGGAATGTAGAACTAAATAAACGGGCCTATGCATCTTTCTACATGAAATATATGTATGATAATCCATTATTATTACTTATTTTTATTCTTCTGTTGTTTTTAGCTTCGGATTTCTTTTTTAATATCTAATTTTGTATTAACAAAATTAGATATTAAAAAAGAAAAGAATTTCTTACAAATTCCCTAGGGATTCGTTAGAATCCG